TAGAAATGAATTTTCTAACATTTGACTCCGTACCACTGAAAGATTTAGTCGCATACTTGAAAGATAACCCAAAAAAAAGAGAGAATGTTTGGATAATTGGTTTATATGGATTCTTCCTGGTTCAGACCACACATAAAAATGACATTGCCATAAATGGACAAGGTAATATTTCCATTTATTCATCAAAAGAGGCGTATCTTTTGAAACCATAATGGATTTTCCTTGATATCTAACATAATGCATGAAAGGATCCTGGAAGAACAATGGGATAGCCGGAAAATCGTTAGAAAAGACTTCTTCTATAGGATGCTTTATTTTTTCATAGAAATATATTAGCTCAAAAAAGCTCCCAGAAGATGTTAATCGTAAATGACAAGATTGGTTACGGATAAAAAGTAAGATGGATTCATATTCACAAACATGAGAATTATATAGGAATAAAAAGAATCTCGAATTCCTTTTAAAAAAAATAGAAATAGATTTATTTGAAATAATAAGACTATTCCAATTATAATAATCGTGAAGAAAAAGACGTAATAAATGCAACGAAGAGGCATCTTTTACCCAGTAGCGAAGGATTTGAACTAAGATTTCCAAATGAATAGGGTAGGGTATTAGTACATCCGATACATAATTTAAATACGGGAATTTGTCCTCTAAAAATGGAAATATTGAATGAATTGATCGTAAATTAGAATATTTGACAATTTCTGTCCCCTTTAAAGAAGATACTAATCGTATAGAAAATGGAATTTCCACAATGACCGCAAATCCCTCGGATATCAGTTGAGAATACAAATTCTTATTGGACCAAAAAACTTTATTTTGGTTAGAATCATGAGCAACAAGAATAAAATGATTCTGTTGATACATTCGAGTAATTAAACGTTTTACAATTAGTAAACTAGATTTATTGTCATAACCTACATTTTCTAACAAACTCGATTTATTTAAACCACGATCATGAGCAAATGCATAAATATACTCCCGAAAGATAAGTGGGTATAGGAAGTCATGTTTCCAAAATCTATCTAGTTCTAAATATCTTTGAAATTTTGCCATTTGAAATTAGATTTGAACTAGAAATGTAACTAAGAGATTTATTGGGTTATCAAATGATACATAGTACGATACAGTCAAAACAAGGTATTACAAGGTATTATAATAAGAAAAACCTCGGAAAAAGGTAAGACTCATCAACCATCAACGGACTCTCTATCCTCTGTCTTTTTTCTTTTCATTAAATTGGTTTATTTATGTTCATTCTATAATACCAAGATGATTAGAAATCCTTTATTTCTACAATCCAATCGCTCTTTTGATTTTGAAAAAAAAAAAAAAAAATAAATAAATCTTTTTATCAATGTACTGCCTTCTTTTACACATCTATCCCCACCTCATAATTCAGAATGGAGAATAACTAATAGTTAGGACTCATAAAAAAATAAATAATCCACTTATGGGAAAAAACTTCCCCGCGGCAAGCACTAATATATTGTTAACATCTAATTAGATCGGGGAATAATTCATTCAAAAATTCAGAACAGGAGCTCGTTACTTTTTATTTCCCTATAATTAGAACCGTAGCAGGGCTCTATCCATTTATTTCCTCGACCCAGCTGTAACTTTAGTTTCATTTTTTTGGGGGCGTGGAAAAAAAATGAAACAAGGTTTTGACCTATACGGCAAGAATGAAGAATGAAATATTCGTAGAATTCTCCATTGATACGACATGCTGCTTTTTCCATTCATTTCTTTCAGGATCAGTCGCGGTCTTACAAACTCTACCGATGGTATGGACGAATCCATTGCTTCATACAAATGTGTAAAAGATGCTAGTCGCACTTAAAAGCCGAGTACTCTACCGTTGAGTTAGCAACCCCAATCAAATAGCTAAAATGTATAGATACAACCGGAATCCCAATAAATAAAGAAATTGAATTGCAAAGCGCAATCAAAACATTAAAAATGGCAAAACAAAAATATAAAAATTGTCAAATCAAAATATAGATAAAATATGGATAAAGTCAAAATATTTGTAGAGCAACTCCTGTCTCTTATGTTATCCATTATTATATTATATTCATTTTAATAAAAAAAAAAAAAAAGGACTTATTGTATCACAGAAAATCCAATGGAACCCGTTATTTGAATGAAATAAAATCTAGGGAACGGAGATAAATAAATGCATTTATACACGATCGGATTATATTTATTTGATACATTGTTGTCAATATGAATGGAAATGTTGAGAAAAGAATACAATAAAGAAATAGAAGAAATAGAAAATCAATTTGAAATTGAAATAAAAATGGAAATATTATTAACTAATAAACTAATAAAAAAAATGAATTAATAAACAAAATAGAAATATTAAAAGAATTCAATTTTAAATAAAAAAAACTAAGGACTTGTGTTGGATTGGCACTCCATAGATAATTGACATATATACAAATACAAAATAAGGTATAACCAGAAGAATAAATTTAATTAAATAATAAAAAAAATAAAGTCAAAAAAATCGGGTTTATTCATTATTCAATCAATAAAAAAATAAAAAATAACTTAACCTTTTTATTTTTTATTTGCTCATAGAATTCCAACAAAAAACACCCCATATGACATGAAAATAATATCCAAATTGAAGACCCAATTATCTCTTGATATTTTTTCTATCTATTCTATCAATTATATCAATAAAATTGGATCAATAAAATATATTTTGATCGTTATAAACGACGACATTCTATAGTAACAATAATAAATCTATAGTAACAATAATAAATTGAATATGATATGAATAGAACAAGTGAGGAGAGAAAATAGCGAAGAAAAGATTATATAAAGCTATATCTATATACAAGTAATACACACTCTCTTTTTTATATATTTCATTATATAATTTAATTAATTGAACTTCATTTGGTGATTAAGACCAAGTTCCATAAAAACCCCTGCCTTCTTTAAAATATCATGAACAGTTCCTGTAGGCTGAGCGCCCTTTTCAAGGAAATCTAGAATAGCAGGAACATTTAAATCGGTTTGATTCTTTATCGGATCATAAAAACCCACTTTCCGAAGATCTCTTCCTTCTCTTCGGGATCGAACATCAATTGCAACGATTCGATAAATAGCTCATTGGGATAGATGTAGATGAACAATACCCCCCCGAGAAACGTATAAGAAGTTTTCTCCTCGTACGGCTCCAGAAAATTCGAAATTATGTCTATGTATAGAATTCTAATATCAGATAAATCCATAAAATCATCAAATCAATTAGATCACGAATTCTCTTTCTTTCTATGACTTAAATACTTTTTCTTATTCTTTCCAAAAAAAAAAAATTGCATCCTCATAACTCAAGTTGTATAATTCTCAAATAACTCAAGGAAACTTTTATAAACATTTCATTTATTGAGCGGTCTTTAATCCCCTTTTGTCTGTCTCTTTTAGAATTTATTTTTTTTTTTGTTTTTCTTTTTTTATTCTAATCTTTTTGTTCAGACAATTGAAAACGGTATTTTCTTGTTCCAGGATCCTTTATCTTTGCCTTGAATCATTGGGTTTAGACATTACTTCGGTGATTTTGAATCGTTTCAAAATGGCAGCAACATACCATTTTTGTGATTTCTTTCCATCAAATAATCATATAAATGGTTGATTCTTGTTTAATACACTTTTGATCAAAAGAGTTTTACCAATTCAAAAAAAAACACTTTGGATTTGAAACTTGCTTGAATTGGATCTTTTCGATTTATATATCGAAAATAGACTTACAAAGTTGTCCCAATTTATTGATTGATACTAACCCTAGATTCTTGCCCCCGAGAAATGAATCAATACTTTCTGCTCGAGCTCCATCATGTACAGGAAATTTATATCAAACCACAATACTCCCTCAAAAAAATGAGAGGTTTAGGGGAAAAGAACAAATGATGTCGAGTCAAGAGCACTTTCATTCCTATATAATTACTATATTATATAGTATATAATGGTGGATGTAAGACTCCACAACGGATCGTGTCCTTCAAGTCGCACGTTGCTTTCTACCACATCGTTTTAAACGAAGTTTTACCATAACATTCCTTTAGTTTGTAACCCGTATCTAATTGATTCCATCATGGAATTATGAATAGTCATTGGTTCGGTTGGTACTGGTACATAGTAATCTATACTGTATCTATACTTTATTCATTCAATATAAAAATAAAAAAAAAAATGGGTAGTTTCTGAAGAAGTTTTAGCAAAAATTCAATTTAACTCCAGATCCATATAATTATTTAATTAATATTAAAATATTAATTAAATAAAAATAAATAAAAATTATTCAAAAATTTACAATTATATACCAAACAATTATATACCAATTATATCAATAAATTATATACATATTATATATAAAAATCTATTAAAATATATAAATAAATTGAATAGATTTATAAGAATATATAATTCTAATAATTTAGAATAATAATTAATATCAATTAAAATATTTCAAAAAGATATATATTTAAAATAAATAATAATTATAAATAGTAATAGCACGAATCTAATAAAATTAATTAAGTTTTTTGGAATCTGCATCTTCAAGTAACTTGATAGTGATAGGATAAATTCAAGAATTCTATTTTTTTAGTGAAATGGTGGATAAAAACGGATGTAAGGGAAGATTCGGTTTTTTTTTCATACTGATTGATAAGAAATAATATGGATACCTATATCTATCGAATAGACTAAAATCGAATAGACTAAACAATTGTTACTGAAAGAAATTATAGATATTCTATCTTAAATATTTAAGATTTAGAATATCTATAATTTTCAAATTGAGAGATCACAAATAGAGTTAATTTTATCTGTGTCTTATTTGAACTCGATTCAATTTGTGAAAAAGATATGATTCCCAGAAGAATTATTAAGCATCACATTTTTCCAATATTCTTACTCTAAAATGAAATAGAAAAAATAGAAAGTTGTTAAAAAAAAAAAGACTGGAATCGAATCTATATTATTCTATATCAGAATATAAAATAATATTTTAATGTTATAGATGGATTGAATCTGTGATAATGTTATAATAGATTTGGTATGCTCTGGGACGGAAGGATTCGAACCTCCGAATAGCGGGACCAAAACCCGATGCCTTACCACTTGGCCACGCCCCATTTCTATTTGACACTAATAAACACTAATATTATTAGTAGTTGTTCGTCAATTCCAGTCTAAATATCTATAAAAAAATCTGATTGTTAATAAAATTTTGTTATATGTAGATATAAAATGAAACTCAATTTATTGATCATTACATATAATTCAATTAAGATATTGTATGAAAATATGATTTGAGAATTAAAGTTGAAGGATTTTTGATTGGGCGAGTTCAAATCAAAGAAAGTTTTTTTGTCTATCTTATTTTTATTTATTTTCCCCTCTATCAATAACTCAACTTATTAATAACTCAATCAAAATAAATACAAGTATCTTCAAGAACAATTTGTTATGCTTAATATATTTAGTTTGATCTGTATCTGTCTTAATTCTACCCTTTATTCAAATAGTTTTTTCGTCGCCAAATTGCCCGAGGCTTACGCTTTTTTGAATCCAATCGTAGATTTTATGCCAGTAATACCTTTGCTGTTTTTTCTTTTAGCTTTTGTTTGGCAAGCTGCTGTAAGTTTTCGATAAAATCTTTAATACTATTCTAGACAAATTTATGATTTATTAGAAAAAAAAAAAAATTCGAACAATTGATAAGATCAGATAAGTTTTACAGTATAAATCCTCGATTCAAATATTGAAATTATTGTACAGCCCTGATAAATTTTTATCACCCCTTATTCCATTCCTCATTCTGACCGCTTTCCATTGAAAGACTATATTGGAGTTCCTCAAAATATCTCATTTTGGATATAAAAGAAAAATTTTTGTAATGAAAAACTCAACTTTTATTACATATTACAATTTTTTTTTTTTTTTTTTTCTCTAAAAAACACTTTATTTCTTGGTGTTAAAATCCAAAATAAAATTTAAATAGTTAGGGTATGCGGTATAAAATAAAAATAGAGAATCTATTCTCTTTTTCCTAAAAAAAATATTGGAGATTGTTCGATGCTTACTCTCAAACTATTTGTTTACACGGTAGTGATATTCTTTGTTTCTCTCTTCATCTTCGGATTCCTATCTAATGATCCGGGTCGTAATCCTGGACGTGAAGAATAAAAAAAAAAAATGTTTTTTCTTGCTTTATTTTTAAAGGTTCTTAGTAGGATTTTATCTATTCCACACCTTTAACTATTAAAAAAAATAAAAAATCGCGATTTCTTTCGCGATAAATTCGAAAGAAAATACCAAGTTTTAGATTAAAACGGAAAGAGAGGGATTCGAACCCTCGGTACAAAAAACTCGTACAACGGATTAGCAATCCGACGCTTTAGTCCACTCAGCCATCTCTCCCCCGATTGAAAAAAGAAAATGACTATGTTACATTAGTAAACAAACATAAAACTTGAAAAAAGCTCTTTTCCCTTCTTAATTTTTATTTTATTCATCTTTCTTTTCTATTTTAAATTTTAATAGAATTTTTTTTTTATTTTTTTTATAATTTAATTTTTTTTTTTTTATAATTAAATATAATATAACTTATTAACATATAAATGTTAAATATAGTTTTTTATAATATAAAAGTGAAATAAAAAATAAACAATAAAATAATTTTTAATTTAAATAATTGAAATTATTTTTATTAAATTTTTTTTTTAATTATTTATTTAATTATATAATTTAAAATATAATTTCAATTATTTATTTAATTTTAATTATTTTATTTATTTAATTATTAATTATAAATTATATATATTTAATATAATAATAATATAATAATATTAAATATATATATATATTTAATATGAATTTAATATGAATATAATATAAAAAATATATATAAATAAAATATATAAATAAATAAAATATATAAAAATATATATATAAATAAAAAGATAAATAAAATTTTTTTTTTTTATTTCATCCAAAGAAACCTTTTATTTCCCCGGCTTGGCTTGGTCAGTACCTAGCTGGGCCGGGCCTCTTTTGTTCCAACGAATCGGAATAAAATTATTTATTTAATAAAGTCAAAAAAGTCAAATTCATTTTTTAATAAAAAAAAAGTTAAGTAAAGAAAAGAAGGGAACTCTTATTATTTAGTTATTTAAATTAGTTATTTAAATGAGTTTAAATGAGTCCTCGTTTCCTAATCTTAATCTCATTAGGTCCTCTGACAAAACACGTTAACTTTCTAATTTTCATGATTCTTTTCTCTTTTCTGATCCTATCTTTTTATTATGGACGAGTTTTTTGTTCGACAAAAGTCTATTTATATACAATAATCGGATTGTAGCGGGTATAGTTTAGTGGTAAAAGTGTGATTCGTTCTATTAATCCCTTAATAGTTAAGGGATCCCTCGGTTTGATTAATATACCACTCCGATCAAAAACTTTATCTCT